AACTTGTAATTACCTTGCATTTCTATTTCCATTCTATCTATTGATAGAACACAAAGAACAAACTCTTTCATTCCTCTTTGTCTTCAATCAAAACAAAAAAGAAATACCTCTAATTTTATAAGGTTAAATAAAAAATAAAAAATTCGATTGTTAATTTGATATAAGATAATTGCTATGCTTAGTGTGTGACTCGGTGGTTTTTTATTTTTAGGGAAAGGATTCAAAAAAAAAAATAGGCCGACTCCTATTATGAATTAATAAGTATAGAACTAATAACCAATATAGAACTAATAACCAATATAGAACTAATAACCAACTCATCGCTTTGCATTATCTGGATTCAAAGAAGCAGTCAAGATATGATATAATAATCATATAATTGCAGCAATTGCAATTTTTTTTTTCTGAAAAAAAAATCAATCTGATTATTTTATTCTAAAACAAAATAGAAAATAATGCAGATAAATGGAAGGGTGAAAGAAAGAAAAAAAAAGAAAAAAAAATATCAATGATATATGATTCCAATATGTAAGGTCTATGATTCATTTTATAAAAGCCAATGAATGTAATAAAGCATCAATAGAGATTGATCTATAATTAAATGAATCTATTCATAGAACAAAAAATCAAGAGCCTGGAGCCAATAAAGACTGAGAAAATTGACTCAATAACAAATTTCATTCAATTTGATTTTATTCAGGACTCCATTGTAAAAGTAGGACCTAACCATTAATTGGGAAGTGATGGGGACGACGGAACCAATAAATCAGTACTGATTTATTGGGCAGGATGGCGAAAGAAAAGAAAGGAACCAGTAGACAATTCATTTCTATTTAGTCTTTATTCTAAAAGCTAATGGATTACTTCCACAAATGAAATAATTATTGAAATAGTAAAATAATTATTGAAATAGTAAATATTCGCCCGCGAAGGTTTTTATGTTATTAAATTTAACAATTTTAAACAAAACAATCTGATAACATATTGACTATATAAAATATATAAACAGAATGACAACCAGAAATCGAATACATAGTCATATAAAATTCGATAGAATCGAAAATAGAATAATACAAAAATATACAAATTTCTAATAATACAAATTTAGAATAACAGGAGAAATCCCACCAAATACCATGCTTTAGTATAGTATATTATTACATATATATTTTTTTAATCATTTCATTCGCGAGGAGCTGGATGAGAAGAAACTCTCATGTCCGGTTCTGTAGTAGGGATGGAATTGATAAACGACCATCTACTATAACCCCAAAAAAACCAGATTCCGTAAGCAACATAGAGGAAGAATGAAAGGAATGTCTTATCGGGGTAATTGTATTTCTTTCGGTAGATATGCTCTTCAGGCACTTGAACCCGCTTGGATTACATCTAGACAAATAGAAGCGGGACGACGAGCAATGACAAGAAATGCGCGCCGCGGGGGAAAAATATGGGTACGTATATTTCCTGACAAACCTGTTACTGCAAGACCTACGGAAACACGTATGGGATCGGGGAAAGGATCCCCCGAATATTGGGTAGCTGTCGTTAAACCTGGCAGAATACTTTATGAAATGGGCGGAGTAACAGAAAATACAGCTAGAAAGGCTATTTCAATAGCAGCGTCAAAAATGCCTATACAAACTCAATTCATTATTTCGAGATAGGAATAGAAAAACCAAAGGAAAAGGTCCTTTAGGATTAAAAAAACAAAAATCGAACGTTTTTTTTTGAACAAAAATATTTCTTTTTTTTTGTCCTTTGCATTGAAATAACAGATTAAAAAAATGATATGATCCAATCTCAGACCCATTTGAGTGTAGCAGATAACAGTGGAGCCCGAAAATTAATATGTATTCGAATCATGGGGACTAGTAATCGGCGATATGCACATATCGGTGACATTATTGTTGCTGTAATCAAAGAAGCCGTACCAAATTCACCTCTAGAAAGATCCGAAGTAATCAGAGCTGTAATTGTACGTACTTGTAAAGAACTCAAACGTGACAACGGCATAATAATAAGATATGATGACAATGCTGCAGTTGTCATTGATCAAGACGGAAACCCAAAAGGAACTAGAATTTTTGGTGCAATCGCCCGGGAATTGAGACAGTTAAATTTCACTAAAATAGTTTCATTAGCACCTGAAGTATTGTAAGATAAAACATTGTAAGATATAAGATGAGACCCCGATATAGTTATAGTATTTGAATGGAATTAATTAAAGTAAATTAGAATAAATTAGAAAATTAATTAAAAAAAATTAATTAAAAATGAAAGAAATTAGTAGATTGGAGTTCATGCATATACCTCTAAAATAATAAAAAAAATGAATTCATATGATAAAAAGAAAACAAACAAAAAAAAAGAAAAATATGTTGATTATATCAAAATTATGAGGCACCAATAAATTTAGTTTATCATGGGGAGAGACACTATTGCTGACATAATAACCTCTATACGAAATGCGGACACGGATAGAAAAGGAACTGTCCGACTAGCATTTACTAACATCACCGAAAAAATTATTAAAATACTTTTGCAAGAAGGTTTTATTGAAAATGTGAGGAAACATCAGGAAGGTAAGAAATTTTTTGTTGTTTTAACTCTACGACATAGAAGAAATAGGAAAGGATCGTATGGAACTAATCTAAATTTAAAACGAATAAGTCGGCCTGGTCTACGAATCTATTCTAACTATCAAAAAATTCCTAGAATTCTAGGCGGGATGGGGATTGTAATTCTTTCTACCTCTCGGGGTATAATGACAGACCGAGAGGCTCGACTAGAAAAAATCGGTGGAGAAATCTTGTGTTATATATGGTAATCTTTCCTCTCGGATATCAAAATTTTATCCGGACTTCCTGTTTGTGAAAAAAAAAAAAAAAATAGAAAGAAGAAAGAAAAGGGTTCTAATATTATTTTTATTATTTTTCCTGCATTATATTAATTGATACTTGATACTTCACGAGGTTTTAGCTGGAATGAAAGAATAAAAATAGAGTCAAGTCAAGAGGGTTTAATTGTTGAATCACTTACTAATGGTATCTCTCAAGTTTGTTTCGATAATGAAGATCGGATTTTAGGTTCTGTTTCAGAAAAAATCCGACATAGTTTTGTTTTATCCGTAGACTACTAGGGCATAGAGTAAAAATAAAAATGGAAGTAAGCCGATATGATTCGACCAGAGAACATCTAATCTATAGACTACACAACAAAAATTTGAATGATTAGGTAGTTTTTTTTTTTTTCAACTTCCTTATTCCTTTCATTTTCATAGAGATATAATTCCAGATTGGAAAATTTAACGAAACTTATTTTCTTCAAAAACACATGTATATTCAAAATTAAGGAATGACAAATATGAAAATAAAGGCCTCCGCTCGTAAAATTTGTGAAAAATGCCGACTAATACGTAGACGGGGACGAATTAGAGTAATTTGTTCCAATCCGAGACATAAGCAAAGACAAGGCTAGTCCTTCGAAACCGGGACTCTTTATCTTCTTTATCTTTAAGGCAATCTTTAAGGCATCCGATATATAAATAAAAAAAAAGATTTATTTTGACATGACATGGATATATCCATAGACACCTGGCTTCTATTTATAAGATGATAACATAAAATATGGCAAAACCTTTACCTAGAATTGGTTCGCGCAGGAATGGCCGTATTAGTTCACGTAAGAATGCGCGTAAAATACCAAAAGGAGTTATTCATGTTCAAGCAAGTTTCAACAATACTATTGTGACGGTTACAGACGTACGGGGGCGGGTGATCTCATGGTCTTCCGCCGGAATGTGCGGGTTCAGGGGCACAAGAAGAGGGACACCATTTGCTGCTCAAACCGCAGCTGGAAATGCTATTCGGACAGTAGTGGATCAAGGTATGCAACGAGCTGAAGTCATGATAAAAGGCCCCGGTCTCGGACGAGATGCGGCATTAAGAGCTATTCGTAGAAGTGGTATATTATTAAGTTTCGTCCGGGATGTAACTCCTATGCCACATAATGGCTGCAGGCCCCCTAAAAAACGACGTGTGTAAAAATCTAAACATTGTAAACATTGTAAAAATATAAACATTGAAGAGATTTCAAGAGAAATAAATAATTCAATGATTTGATCAAAAATAACAAACATTCTTATGGTTCGAGAGAAAGTAACAATATCTACTCGGACACTACAGTGGAAGTGTGTTGAATCAAGAGCCGACAGTAAACGTCTTTTTTATGGACGCTTTATTATGTCTCCGCTTAGGAAGGGTCAAGCGGACACAATAGGCATTGCGATGCGAAGGGGTTTGCTTGGAGAACTAGAAGGAACGTGTATCACACGCGCAAAATCTGAGAAAATACCACACGAGTTTTCTACCTTAGCAGGGATTCAAGAATCAGTACATGAAATTTTAATGAATTTGAAAGAAATTGTATTGAGAAGCAATTTGTATGGAACTTGTGACGCGTCTATTTGTGTCAAAGGCCCTGGATATGTAACTGCTCAAGATATCATTTTACCACCTTCGGTGCAAATCGTTGATAATACACAGCATATAGCTATTCTAACGGAACCAATTGACTTGTGTATTGGCTTACAAATCGAAAGGACTCGTGGCTACTGTATAAAATCGCCAAATAACTTTCAAAATGGAAGTTATCCAATCGATGCTGTATTCATGCCCGTTCGAAATGTGAATCATAGTGTTCATTCTTATGGAAATGGGAATGAAAAGCAAGAGATACTTTTTCTAGAAATATGGACAAATGGGAGTTTAACTCCTAAAGAAGCACTTCATGAAGCCTCTCGGCATTTGATTGATTTATTTATTCCTTTTTTACAGGCAGAAGAAGAAAACTTACATTTAGAAAAAAGCCAACATAAGGGTACTTTACCCCTTTTTACTTTTCATAATAAATTGGCTAAACTAAAGAAAAATCAACAAGAAATAGCATTGAAATATATTTTTATTGACCAATCAGAATTGACTCCTAAGATTTATAAT